TGTATAGTGTGATGTAAATTTATAACACTATATATCAACACATATCTGAATTCGTTGATGATGTCAATCGAGCCTTTTCTGATTTAGGGGTTTAGCAGAATAAATTAGGACTCATTCGACTTAGGGGGTAGGGGGGTTTAAGACGCGCGTGAAGCCGGGGGAATCTTAGAGTAGTATGTGGAATAAAGGTATATCTTATGTACTAAATAAATTTATGTAATGCCTTGAAAGTTATGTCATTACATCATGACATTATATTCTGTTCTTGACGGAATATATTCCACCTTATTTTTCAATTGATTGAGCACTGGAAATGTAAAGTGATTTTTCCAAAAAAAAAAAGAAAAACCCATGCCTCTAGATGGATGTTTACTTGGGGGGTTTGTGCTATTAAGTACTCCACCATTAACCTATGTCAGGATAATTATTTTATAGGGGATTTTCCATTTTGTGGCCCTGAAATAGGAACCAGATGCCAGTAATAGTTCAGTTGTGTGACCCCCACAATTAGTATCCTTGACCCTATCATTAACGTTGTGTATCAAAGTGTTTAAAATGATGGTTTCTCACTTCCCTTTTAATTATTAAAATATTTTAAATCTATACTTCAGTCATGTCTTATTTATTTTGATTAGCCATTTTTATTATCGCTAATCATATATGTTTTAAATAATTTGATGGGAGTTTTCCATTTTTGTTTTATTCCATTCATTTACATTACTTCTGTAGTTTTGGGTTGATTTTTACAATGATGTGTTGATTTTATTTGAAATGTATTTAAACATAATGTAAATTGAAACATACTATATCCTAGTACATGGTGTTGAGTTATGCATATTATGTACTAGAACATAAGACATATGAAGAAGTAGGGCATAAACTGTTTTCAGAAAATAGTTTAGTTTTAGAATCCTAGCTTTGGGAGTTAGGGGTGGGAGTTAGAATCTCTCTTTTCTGGCACTAGGAAGGATTTTAACCTTCAGTCTCCGGATTACAAGACCGGCGCTTTATATTTAAGCTACTAGGGCAATTAAAGTTAAATAGTTTATTTTCGAACCAGCCTGCTAATGGGTAAAAAATCAGAAATAGTGAAAAGTATAGTACTGAAGCAACTTGTCCAATAATAATAAATGGATGTTCTACTGGTATTCCTCCAATTCAGGTTAAGATAAGTACATCAGCTACTAGGGTTCAGAATAGGAGTTGAGTAATAGGACGGAAGGTGCTTCCTTGTTGTTTTGAAGTGTGTAGTAGAGGAACTACTATTAGTACTAGAATTGATAGAAGTAGGGCTAGAACTCCTCCAAGTTTGTTTGGAATAGATCGTAAAATAGCGTAAGCGAATAGGAAGTATCATTCTGGTTTGATGTGGGGCGGGGTTACTAAGGGGTTAGCGGGAGTGAAGTTTTCTGGGTCTCCTAAAAGGTTTGGTGAAAATAATGATAGAGATGCTAGAGCTGTAATTATAACAATAAATCCTAGTATGTCTTTGTATGAAAAGTATGGATGGAATGAAATTTTATCTGCATCAGAGTTAAGTCCAATTGGGTTGTTAGAGCCAGTTTCATGTAGGAATAGGGCATGTAGTACTGTAGCTCCAATAATTGCGAAGGGGAGGAGGAAGTGAAATGCGAAGAATCGGGTTAGTGTTGCATTATCCACGGAGAATCCGCCTCAAATTCATTGAACTAGGGCGTCTCCTACGTAAGGGACTGCTGATAGTAGGTTGGTAATGACTGTGGCACCTCAGAATGATATTTGTCCTCAAGGCAGTACATACCCTACGAATGCAGTTATTATTACTAATAATAGTAAAATAACACCGATGTTTCAGGTTTCTTTATATAGGTAGGAGCCATAGTATAGGCCTCGTCCAATATGAAGATAAATGCAGATAAAGAAGAAGGAAGCGCCGTTTGCATGCAAGTTTCGGATAATTCAGCCGTAGTTAACGTCTCGACAGATGTGTACTACGGATGAGAAGGCGGTTGAAATGTCAGAGGTGTAATGTATTGCAAGGAATAGGCCTGTGAGAATTTGTGTTACTAAACATAGTAATAGGAGGGAGCCAAAGTTTCATCATGTGGAGATGTTAGATGGGGCTGGGAGGTCAATGAGTGCGTCGTTTATAATTTTAAATAGGGGATGTGTTTTTCGGGTTACCATTAAAATGTTCTTGTAGTTGAATTACAACGGTGGTTTTTCAAGTCATTAGTCCTGGTTAAAATCCTGGCAGGAATTATGATATATTTTCTTGATTTGCTTTTGTTAAGTTTAGTGGTGGGTTTAATTGGAGTTGCTTCTAATCCTGCGCCTTATTTTGCGGCTTTAGGGCTGGCGGTTGCGGCTGGGGTTGGGTGTGGGGTGTTAGTAGGGCATGGTGGGTCATTAATTGGTTTAATGCTATTTTTAATTTATTTGGGTGGAATGTTAGTGGTTTTTGCATATTCAGCTGCTTTAGCGGCTGAACCTTTTCCTGAGACGTGGGGAATGGGGTCAGTTAAGGTTTATGTTTTTATGTATTTGTTTGGGGCGGGGTTAGCAGTTTGGTGATTTTGGTCTGGGTACGGGGGATACTGGGTTGTTGTGGACGAGTTTAAGGAGTTTTTTGTTGTTCGGGGGGATGTTGGTGGAGTTTCTTTAATATATTCTGTTGGAGGAGGTATATTGGTTATTTGTGCTTGAGTTTTGTTATTGTGTCTTTTTGTAGTTCTTGAGTTAACTCGAGGTATGGGCCGGGGTGCACTTCGGGCTGTTTAAATTATAATTAAAAGAATTGTTATTAGGGCGGTAGAGATTAGGTAGAAGGTTAGATAAATTTTGATGATGTTGGTATCGGTGTTATCAAATAGTGAGGTTAAGTGGTTATGTAAGGGATGGAGGCCTTTGGGTCCAATTTCTAGTCATTGACGATCAAATTTGGTGGCTTGTTTACCAAGTGAAAGGTTAATTTTAGGGGTTAGTCGATGTACAATTTGTGGGAAGAATCCTAGTATATTTGAGAAGTTGTGTAGTATTAGAGTAGGAGTAATTTTGATTTGTTTAGAGGTTGCTGTAGCTAGTGTTAGGGCAATAATGAGTCCTGTAATTGTTACAATTAGTGCAGCCAGTTTTAGTGAAGGAGTTATGGTTATGGTTGGAGTTTTTATTGGTAAAAAATTAGAGGTAATAATTAATCCTGCAATAATGCTTCCTCAGGCTAGGCGTTCAATGGGGGCGGTTACTTCTTTGTAATTTTCGTTAATGGGGGAGAGGGGCAGGAATCGGGGTGAGCCTATGGTCACGAAGAATACAACTCGGAGGCTATATACTGCGGTGAATGATGTGGCAATTAGTGTTAAGGTGAGGGCTCAGGCGTTTAAGTAGGAGGTGTTAAGGGCTTCAATAATTGCGTCTTTTGAGAAGAAGCCTGCTAGGAAGGGTATTCCTGTTAATGCAAGGCTACCGATGGTTAGACAAGATGAGGTGAATGGTATTAATTTATGTAATCCTCCTATTTTTCGGATGTCTTGTTCGTCATTTAGGCTGTGGATGATTGAGCCGGAGCAAAGAAATAGTATAGCTTTAAAGAAGGCGTGGGTGCAGATATGTATAAAGGCCAGTTGGGGTTGGTTAAGACCAATGGTGACCATTATTAATCCTAGTTGGCTAGATGTTGAGAATGCTACGATTTTTTTAATATCGTTTTGTGTTAATGCGCAAGTGGCAGTAAATAGTGTTGTTAAGGCTCCTAGGCATAGACAGGTAGTTAAAGCTAGTTGATTATTTTCTATTATGGGGTGTAGTCGAATTAGTAGGAAGATTCCTGCAACTACTATTGTGCTTGAGTGTAGTAAGGCAGAGACTGGGGTTGGGCCTTCTATTGCGGATGGTAACCATGGGTGTAGTCCGAATTGGGCGGATTTTCCGGTTGCTGCAAGGATGATTCCTATAAGGGGTAATGTTATATCAAAGTCTTTTGAGAGTAGAAAGATTTGTGGTAGTTCTCATGAGTTTAGGTTTATTGCAATTCAAGCGATGGCTAGGATTAGTCCTACATCTCCTACTCGATTATATAGGACTGCTTGAAGGGCAGCTGTGTTAGCGTCGGCTCGGCCATGTCATCAGCCAATGAGTAGGAATGATATGATTCCTACTCCCTCTCATCCAATAAATAGTTGAAATAGGTTATTGGATGTGACAAGTGTAATTATGGCAATAAGAAATAGTAGTAGGTATTTGAAGAATCGGTTTAGGTAGGGATCAGAGTGTATGTATCATAATGCGAATTCTAGGATTGACCAAGTTACATATAGGGCAATAGGAGTAAAGATTAATGAGTAGTGGTCAAATTTAAAGCTAACGGTAATGTCAAAGTTTGCGATGTTTATTCAGTTTCATGTGGTAATAATAGTTTCAGTTCCTTGGTCTAGAAAAATTATTAGAGGAATAATATTAATGAAGAATGCAGTACTTACGGCGGTTTTAACATATTTGTGGGCTCATTCATGGCTTAATGGTTTAGGGCTTAGGGTTATTAATAATGGCCACGTGAGGATTATTAGGGTAAGGAGTAGAGTGGTAGTTATAATTATATTTAGCATAGCTGCTACTTGGAGTTGCACCAAGAGTTTTTGGTTCCTAAGACCAATGGATTAACTATTATCCTTTAGGAGCTTGGGTGAATGAGCCGCGGAATTTAGCCGCGGGGGTGAAGGATTAGCAGTCCTTACTGCCTTAGGCCTCTTTCGGTGGACAAGAGGAGTTTAACCTCTATTTTTAGAATCACAATCTAATATTTTACGTTAAACTATGTCTACAATACCATCAGCCTCATATGATTTCTGGTTTTATAATTAGAAGAATAATTGGGAGGAGGTGAAGTGTTATTAATAGATGTTCTCGGGTATGGAATGGTTGTAGGTGAATAATGTGTTGTGGGACTGGTCCTCGTTGTGTTATTAGGAATAGGTAAAGGGAGTAGGCGGCAGTAATTAGGGTTCCTGCTCCTGTTAATGCTAGTGTTCATGGAGATCAATTAAATATGGCTGTAATAATTATTAGTTCCCCTATTAGATTGGGGAGAGGTGGTAGTGCTAGGTTTGCTAAGTTAGAGATAAATCATCAAACGGCTGTGAGAGGAAAAATAATTTGTAATCCTCGGGCTAATATTATAGTACGGCTATGAGTTCGTTCGTAGGTGGTATTGGCTAGGCAGAAAAGGGCAGATGATACTAGGCCGTGGGCAATTATTAGTACTAATGCTCCGGTGAAGCCTCATGGGGTTTGGATTAGGATGCCTCCTGCTACTAGGCCTATGTGGCTAACAGAGGAGTAAGCGATTAGGGATTTTAGGTCGGTTTGTCGTAAACAGATGGAACCTGTTATGATAATACCTCATAGGGCTAGTGCAATAATAGGATATACTAGGTCTTTTGATAAAGGGTCTAGAATAATTATTATTCGTATTATTCCGTACCCTCCTAGTTTTAGTAGAACTGCTGCTAGTACTATTGATCCAGCTACTGGGGCTTCTACATGGGCTTTTGGTAATCATAGGTGTACTCCATATAGAGGTATTTTTACTAGGAAGGCAACTAGGCAGCCTGCTCATCAGATTTTATCTCCTCATGAAGAAAGAGTTAGTGGTTGATGATATTGAATTATTAGTATTGAAAGGGTTCCTGTATCTTGATTAAGTAGTAGGAGGGCTACTAGTAGTGGTAGTGAGCCTGCTAGGGTATAAAATAAAAAGTATGTTCCGGCATTTAATCGTTCGGCTTGATTTCCTCAACGGGTAATAATAATTAGGGTGGGGATTAAAGTTGCTTCAAATATTACGTAGAATATGATAATTTCTGTGGCCCCAAATGCTAGAATTAGGAAAGTCTGTAATGAGGCTAAAAGTGTAATATAACTTCGTTGACGGCTAACTGGTTCTGTTTTGATATGGTTTTGGCTGGCTAAAATTATAAGTGGTAGTAGTCAGCAGGTTAATACTAGTAATGGAGTTGATAATGGGTCTGTGGCTAAGTATATGTTGGCTGTGGATCAACCAGTTTCTGAGGGTCATTTAATTCAAGTGAAGCTAATTAGAGCAATTATTAGGCTTTGGAAAGTTGAAGTGGTTCATAATCATTTAGGAGAAGAGAGTCAGATTGTTGGGAATAGCATAATAGTTGGAATTAAAATTTTTAACATTGTAGGAGGTTTAAGGCTTGTAGTTGGTCTGTTCCGTGAGTGCGGGCTGTGGCAACAAGTAGGGCAAGTCCTGCGCTAGCTTCGCAGGCCGAGAAGGCTAGTAGTATAATAGGGGCTGCGGAAAAAGCAGTTGATTCTAGTTGTAGTGTTCATAGGGCAAGAGCAATAAATAAGGATAGTATTATGCCTTCTAAGCATAGTAAAGCTGATATTAAATGGGAGCGGTGGAAAGCTAGGCCTGTTAGTCCCAGTGTAAATGCTGAAGTAAAGCTAAAATATACAGGTGTCATAAGGGGGTCACGGACTTAAACCGTGATTTTCTGAGCCGAAATCAGAGGTCTTGTATTTGGACTAACTCCCTATTCAGCTCATTCTAGACCTCCTTGTAATCATTCGTAGATTAGGCCCAGTGTGAGTAGTACTAGGATGGTTGCAGCCCATAATAGGGTATATGTGGGGTCTGGAAGTTGATTTCCTCAAGGTAGTGGTAGTAGAAGAGCGATTTCTAAATCAAATAGTAAAAATAAAATAGCAACAAGAAAGAATCGGAGAGAGAATGGTAGTCGTGCTGATCCTAGAGGATCAAATCCGCATTCATATGGGGATAATTTTTCTGCGTCTGGGTTTATTTGAGGTAGTCAAAATGATACTAATGCTATGATAATAGATAATATTGTAGAGATTATTAGTATAGTTATAATTAAGTTCATTATCTTTCCTTGGATTTTAACCAAGACTGGGTAATTGGAAGTCACTCGTGCTAACTTAATACTAGAAAGATATGAGCCTCATCAGTAAATGGAGACGTATAGGAATAATCATACGACGTCTACGAAGTGTCAGTATCAGGCGGCTGCTTCGAATCCGAAGTGATGTTCTGATGTAAAGTGATATTGGATTTGTCGTAGTAAGCAAATGGCAAGGAAGGTTGAGCCAATAATAACATGTAGTCCGTGGAATCCTGTTGCTACGAAGAATGTTGAGCCGTATACTCCATCTGCAATGGTGAAGGGGGCTTCATAATATTCTATGGCTTGGAGGGCGGTGAAGTAGAAACCTAAAATAATTGTAATGGTTAGTGATTGAATTGCTTGCTTTCGCCCCCCTTCTATAAGGCTGTGGTGAGCTCAGGTGACGGTAACGCCCGATGCTAAAAGTACTGCTGTATTGAGGAGTGGAACTTCGAATGGGTCTAATGTTGTGATGCCTGTTGGGGGTCAGCATCCTCCTAGTTCTGGGGTAGGGGCGAGGCTAGAGTGGTAGAAGGCTCAAAAGAATCCAAGGAAGAAAAATACTTCAGAAGTAATAAATAAGATTATTCCATATCGGAGTCCTTTTTGGACAGGAGGTGTGTGGTGGCCTTGAAATGTGCCTTCTCGTACAATATCTCGTCATCATTGGTACATTGTTAGGATTAATAATACCAGGCCTAGAGATATCAGTGTTGTTGAGTGGAAATGGAATCAGATTGCTAAGCCTGATGTTATTAAAAGAGCAGCTACTGCGCCAGTTAGGGGCCATGGGCTTGGGTCTACCATATGATATGCATGTGCTTGGTGGGCCATTAGACGTTTTCTTGTAAATATAAACTTAATAGTAAAACAAATACGTAGGCTTGAATAATAGCGACTGCAACTTCTAGAAGTGTTAGTAGTACTAATAGGATGGCGGTAAGTGATGCTACTGTTGTTATAATGGGAAGTAGTGTGATAGTTGCGGTTGAGATTAGTTGAATTAGTAGGTGGCCGGCTGTTAGATTGGCGGTTAATCGTACTCCTAAGGCTAAGGGTCGAATAAATAGGCTAATTGTTTCGATAATAATTAGGACCGGAATTAATAGTACTGGAGTTCCTTCTGGTAGAAGATGTCCTAAGGCTACTGTAGGTTGATTTTTGAGTCCAATAATTACAGTTGCTAGTCATAGTGGGACAGCTAAGCCTATGTTTAATGACAGTTGTGTTGTAGGTGTAAATGTATATGGAAGAAGTCCTAGAATATTAAGTGTAAGAATAAAGATTATTAAGGAGGCTAAGATTATAGCTCATTTGTGTCCCCCTTTATTTAAAGGTAATAGTAATTGTTGCGTGAAAGTTTTGATAAATCAAGATTGGAGGGAGATAAGTCGGTTGTTTTGGTAGCGATTGGTAGGAGTTGGGATGAGAATTCAAGGTAATGTTAGGGCAATGGCGATTAGGGGAATTCCAAGGTGTGTGGGGCTTATAAATTGGTCAAATAGGTTTAGTGCCATGGTCAGTTTCAGGTGTCAGATTTAAGTTTTTCGGCGGTTAGAGCTGTGACTTCATTTGTAAATGTGTGATTTAGTACTTTGCTTGGAATTACTGTTAGGAAAACTAATCAGGAGAATACAAGGATTGCAAATCATGGGGCGGGGTTTAATTGTGGCATATCATTGGAGGTGGTTGGGGGCCACCAGTCTTTAGCTTAAAAGGCTAACGCTAGTCCCTATTTAGCTTTCCAGTGAGGCGTCTTGAAGCATAAGTGAAGACCAGTTTTCGAAGTGTTCTAGAGGGACGGCTTCTACTACAATAGGCATAAAACTATGATTTGCTCCACAGATTTCTGAGCATTGTCCATAGAATACTCCTGGTCGAGAGGTGATGAATGATGTTTGGTTTAGTCGGCCTGGAACGGCATCTATTTTAACTCCTAGTGCTGGGACGGCCCATGAGTGTAAGACGTCTTCAGCTGAAACTAATACTCGAATTGGGGATTCTATTGGAATTACCATTCGGTGATCTGTTTCTAAAAGTCGAAATTGTCCTGGTAATAAATCTTGTGTTGGAGTTATGTAGGAGTCGAAAGCTAAGTTTTCGTAATCAGTATATTCGTAGCTTCAATACCATTGGTGTCCTATAGCTTTTACAGTTAGATGAGGGTCGTTTACTTCATCTATTAGATACAGAATTCGTAATGAGGGGAGGGCAATTAGAATAAGAATTACTGCTGGTAAAATGGTTCATACAATTTCGATTTCTTGTGAGTCTAAAATATATTTATTAGTAAGTTTAGTAGTAACTATTACAACAATAATGTATAGTACTAGGGTGCTGATTAGGAAAACAATTATTAAGGCATGGTCGTGGAAGTGCAGAAGTTCTTCTATTACAGGGGAGGCCGCGTCTTGGAATCCTAGTTGTGATGGATGTGCCATTAAGCTATTTAGCTTAAGGTACGCAGGATTTAAACCTACAATTTTGCCTTGACAAGGCGATGTAATATTCATTTTACTAGTATCTTATTGAAGAAAGTGGCAGAGTGGTTATGTGACTGGCTTGAAACCAGTTTATGGGGGTTCAATTCCCTCCTTTCTCGTTAATTAGTTTGGACTTGTACAAAAGCAGGCTCTTCAAATGTATGGTAAGGTGGTGGACACCCGTGTAATCATTCTACATTTGTAGAGGTTAATTCTACGGAGAGTACTTCTCGTTTAGCGGTAAAGGCTTCTCATAAGATATATAAGAATATTACAACTGCTACTAGAGAAATAAGAGAGCCGATTGATGAAATAATGTTTCATAGTGAATAAGCATCTGGGTAGTCTGAGTATCGTCGAGGCATGCCTGCTAATCCTAGAAAATGTTGTGGGAAGAATGTAAGGTTAACACCTACGAATATTGTACCGAAGTGAATTTTTGTTCATGTATCATGTATAGTATATCCTGTAAATAATGGAAATCAGTGTACAAATGCACCCATAATAGCGAATACAGCGCCCATTGATAGGACGTAATGGAAGTGTGCTACTACGTAATATGTGTCGTGGAGTACAATATCTAGAGATGAGTTGGCTAGTACAATTCCTGTGAGTCCGCCCACAGTAAATAAAAAGATAAAGCCTAGGGCTCATAATAGGGGGGTTTCCCATTTAATAGCTCCTCCGTGTAATGTTGCGAGTCAGCTAAATACTTTTACACCTGTAGGAATTGCGATAATTATTGTTGCTGATGTAAAGTATGCTCGGGTGTCTACATCTATTCCCACTGTGAATATGTGATGGGCTCATACAATAAATCCTAGGAGACCGATAGCCATTATAGCTCAGACCATTCCCATATATCCAAATGGTTCTTTTTTCCCGGCGTAATATGCTACAATGTGGGAGATTATTCCGAATCCTGGAAGAATTAAAATATAAACTTCTGGGTGTCCGAAGAATCAAAATAGGTGTTGGTAGAGAATTGGGTCACCCCCTCCTGCAGGGTCGAAGAAGGTAGTATTAAGATTTCGGTCTGTTAAAAGTATTGTAATGCCAGCAGCTAAAACTGGTAGTGATAGTAGGAGAAGTACAGCTGTAATTAAAACTGCTCATACGAACAAGGGTGTTTGGTATTGAGAAATTGCTGGGGGTTTCATATTAATAATGGTTGTGATAAAATTAATTGCTCCTAGAATAGATGAAATTCCTGCAAGGTGGAGAGAGAAAATGGTTAGGTCAACTGAGGCTCCTGCATGTGCTAGGTTTCCAGCTAGGGGTGGATAAACAGTTCATCCAGTCCCTGCACCAGCTTCAACTCCGGAAGAAGCAAGTAGTAATAAGAATGATGGAGGTAGGAGTCAAAAGCTTATGTTATTCATTCGAGGAAATGCTATGTCAGGGGCTCCAATTATTAGTGGAACAAGTCAGTTTCCAAAGCCTCCGATCATAATTGGTATTACTATAAAGAAAATTATGACGAAAGCATGGGCAGTGACAATGACATTATAAATTTGGTCGTCGCCCAGAAGGGCACCGGGTTGGGCCAGCTCTGCTCGAATTAAGAGGCTTAAAGCTGTACCAATTATGCCGGCTCAGGCACCAAATACTAGATAAAGGGTGCCAATGTCTTTATGGTTGGTTGAGAAGAATCAGCGTGTGATCGTCACAGGTAGGATGGCCGAGAGTTTAGGCGGTGGATTGTAGCTCCATAAACAAAGGTTTAAATCCTTTTCCTATCAAGTCCCGTAGTGTATTTAACATCTTGGATTGCAAATCCGAGGAAGCAGGTTAATAGCTTGCCGGGGCTTTCCCCGCCTTTTTAAAGGGGGCGGGGGAAGTAGATGAATGCTCGCTGGCTTGAGCGTCTAGCTGTTAACTAGGAGTTTGTAGGATCGAGGCCTTCTCATCTAGTAAGGCTTTAGCTTAATTAAAGTGTCTGGGTTGCATTCAGAAGATGTGGGATAGAGTCCTGCAAGTCTTATACAGGGACTAGGAGATTTTCACTCCTGCTTAAAGCTTTGAAGGCTTTTGGTCTTGGTGCTATCCTAAGTCCCTAGTTTATTAGTGCTTGGGCTACTGGGGTTATTGGTAGTAATATTAAGGTAGAGATTATAAAGGTAGCTAGGAGGGTCGTGTTTTGTGTGTTTTGAAGTCGTCATGGGGTTATGGAGTTGTTTGTGTTTGGTGAGATGGTTAGGGTTATTGAGTAGCAGAGTCGTAGGTAGAAGTATAGGCTTAGTAGTGCACTAAGTGCTATGATAGTGGCGATTAGTGGTAGACCTTGTATTGTTAATTCTTGTAGAATTAATCATTTAGGTATAAATCCTGTTAATGGTGGGAGTCCGCCTAAAGATAGTAGTGCAAGGGCTGCTGTAGTTGTGATAATGGGTGTTTTAGTTCAAGTTATTGCTAGTGTATTAATTTTTGTAGCAGATATTAGTTTGAATGTTAAGAAGGTTGCTGCTGTTATAATAATGTACGTGGTGAGGGCTAAAATTGTAAGCTGTGGCTTGAATTGTGTAATTACAATTATTCACCCGAGGTGGGCGATTGATGAGTATGCTAAGATTTTTCGTAGCTGTGTTTGGTTTAGTCCTCCTCAGCCTCCCGCAATAACAGATAGGAGTCCTAGTATTGTAAGTAATTGGGGTTGAGTGAATGGGGCAATTTGGGTAATTAGTGCAAATGGTGCTAATTTTTGTCATGTAGCTATAATGAGTCCTGTGGAAAGATCTAGTCCTTGTATAACGGGGGGTATTCAGAAATGTATGGGGGCTAATCCTACTTTTAGTGCTAAGGCTATTATAATTAGTGTGGTTGCAGTTGGGTTAGAGAGGCAGTGAATGTTTCATTCTCCTGTAGTTCAGGCATTAATGGTACTTGCAAATAGAATTGTAGCTGCGGCTGCAGCTTGGGCCAGGAAATATTTTGTGGTTGCTTCTACTGCTCGTGGGTGGTGATGTTGTGCTATTAGTGGTAGAATTGCTAATGTATTAATTTCAAGTCCTATTCAGGCTAGTAGTCAGTGGGAGGTTATAAATGTTAGGGTTGTGCCCAGACCTAGGCTAGATAAAATAATTGTAATGGTGAGGGGGCTCATTGGTAAGAGAAGGATTTTAACCTACATTTTTGGGGTATGGGCCCAAAAGCTTTAATTAGCTGATCTTACTAGAAAGTGGTGTAATGGGAGCACTTGGAGTTTTGATCTCCATAATATGGGTTCGAGTCCCTTCTTTCTAAGGAGCTGGGAGGATTTTAGCCTCCATGAGTCACTCTATCAAAGTGGTCCTTGGGCATTCAGGCACGGCTCCTTGGTTATAGTTGTGGTGGGAGTCCATTTAGTGTAATAGGTAGGGAGGCATGTCATAGGATGAGGGCTAAAGTTAGAGGTAAGAAGTTTTTTCATACTAAGTGTATGAGTTGATCATATCGGAATCGTGGGTAAGAGGCACGAACTCATAGAAATATAATAGAAAGTAGTGCAGCTTTTGTTATAATATTAGTTGAGGTTATTTCTGGGATGGATGGAATGTGTGTGGCACCTAAAAATAAAATAGTTGATAGTGTATTTATTAATAGGATGTTGGCATATTCTGCTAGAAAAAATAGAGTGAATAGTCCGCCAGCGTATTCGACATTAAAGCCAGATACTAGTTCAGATTCTCCCTCTGTTAGATCAAATGGGGCTCGGTTTGTTTCTGCTAGGGTTGAGATAAATCATATGGCGGCTAAAGGTCAGGCTGGTAATAATAATCAAATTGTTTCTTGAGTTGTATTGAATATTTGTAAGGTAAAACCTCCTGTGAAGATAATAATTGATAGTAAAATAAGTCCTAGGCTTACTTCGTAAGAAATTGTTTGTGCGACTGCTCGTAGGGCTCCAATTAATGCGTATTTTGAATTTGAGGCTCAGCCTGATCCTAGAATGGAATATACTGCTATGCTGGAAAGGGCTAAGATGAATAGTATGCCTAGATTTAGGTCAGTAAGGGAGTATGGAATAGGTATTGGTGCTCATATAACTATAGCTAATGTAAAGGCTAGTATAGGGGTGGCTAAGAATAGGAATGGGGATGAGGTTGAGGGGCGGACTGGCTCTTTAATAAATAGTTTAACTCCGTCTGCAATAGGTTGCAGGAGTCCGTAAGGTCCTACCACGTTTGGACCTTTGCGTAATTGTATATATCCTAGTACTTTACGTTCAAGTAGAGTTAAGAAAGCTACTGCTAGCAGGACAGGTACAATGTAGGTTAATGGGTGGATTAGGTAAATAATAATGGTAACCATAATTAAGAGGAGGATTTGAACCTCCGGTAGAAAGGGCTTAGGCCTTTTGCAATTGCCGGGCTCTGCCATCTTAATAATCTTATCTTGATATGGATTTATGCCCTCCTTTTGTTTAATTTAGTTTGTTACATTAAGTTAGGGTGGGGCGTGTTTAATAACATGGGCCCCCTTTTTCCGGTCCTTTCGTACTAGGAAAAATGGCATTACAGATAGAAACTGACCTGGATTGCTCCGGTCTGAACTCAGATCACGTAGGACTTTAATCGTTGAACAAACGAACCCTTAATAGCGGCTGCACCATTAGGATGTCCTGATCCAACATCGAGGTCGTAAACCCCCTTGTCGATATGGACTCTGAAAGGGGATTGCGCTGTTATCCCTAGGGTAACTTGGTTCGTTGGTCGGCAGTATAGCCGGATCATTGTGGTCAGAAGTTCTGTTATTTAGAGATGTCTCTCTTAATTTTAGGGGGTTTCCCCAGTCCTCGTGGGAGCTTTATTTTCTCCCGTGGTCGCCCCAACCGAAGATTAGGATCAGTTTCTATTTAGTTTGACTAGTAGTAGTCCTTGACATAGTTGATCTTACATCTTAAGCTCCAAAGGGTCTTCTCGTCTTGTATTTTTATACCCGCTTCTGCACGGGTAGATCAATTTCATTGACTTGAAAAGGGAGACAGTTAAGCCCTCGTTTCACCATTCATACAGGTCTTCATTTAAAAGACAAGTGATTGCGCTACCTTCGCACGGTCAAAATACCGCGGCCGTTTAACTTGTCACTGGGCAGGCAAGACCTCCTATACGTTGAAGTTTTGCAGGAGGCGATGTTTTTGGTAAACAGGCGAGGCTTGTGTTTGCCGAGTTCCTTCCTTTTCTTTTAGTCTTTCCTTCAATTGCCTTCCGGTGTGGGGTTAACGATCTAGTTGTGTGAGTGTTTCTTGATATTTGATATGATCACATTTCCCTCTTTGGTTGGGTTCGGTAATTGCTTGTGGGGGGTCCGATCTAGCATACACGTAGGCTTGGAGAAGGGGGTTCCTTCTTATTACTCATTTTAGCAGTATCTTTTCCATGTTGGCATGGAGTGGCCTAATAGGGTTAGGGGTTTTAGATTACATATTTAGATAATAGATTTTATTCTGCCGGAGCTTTAACGCTTTCTGTTCAGATGGCTGCTTTTAGGCCCACTGGAGCAGTATATCTTGTTTAATATAATCTTTAACCTCCTGATGAGATTGTGTTCTGTTTCATAAGGGCTGTACCCCTTGTGAATAACTCTCACATATTTCTTTATCTCGTTTATTTTAAGTTGTTTGTTGAGTTAAGGAGTGTGAGGCTGAACTTTTATTCATTTCTTAGGCAACCAGCTATAACTAAGTTCGGTAGGTCTGTCACCTCTACCTGGAGATCTTCCCACTCTTTTGCCACAGAGACGGGTTGGCCCTAGTTAATAGGCTGTCTCGGGGTAGCTCACTTAGTTTCGGGGCTTTGAACTAAAGCGCACTTTGCTCAGGGGGGCTGGCTAAATCATGATGCAAAAGGTACGAGGATTAGTCTCTGCTTTGTTGTGCTTTAATGATTTGTTTCATTTCTCTTTCAGCGTTCCCTTGCGGTACTATTTCTATAGCTTTAAATTGGCCTTTTTTGTCTCACATACTTGGGCGGTAAAATGTTTTAATTCATTTAGTTTTAGTTGTATTAAGGTTTTTAATATTGTGTTATTTAACTTAGTTGTTAAAGCTAGCTGTTTGGCTCAGGATGATCCAACTTGCATGGATGTCTTCTCGGTGTAAGGGAGATGCTTTACTATCTCAGCCACGTCCTGATTATTCCAAGTGCACCTTCCGGTACACTTACCATGTTACGACTTGCCTCCCCGTAATGGTATATGTGTTATTATGAATGTTTTAGATGTGGGGTGAGGGGAGAGTGACGGGCGGTGTGTGCGCGTCTCAGAGCCTAATTCAAAAGTACTCTCTATTTTCTTTTTACTACTAAATCCACCTTTAAGCACGTGTTTCAGTGTGCTATCCGTAATTATTCTGTAACAGAAAATGTAGCCCATTTCTATCCACTTCGTACGCTACACCTCGACCTGACGTTTTTGGGTGAACCCATTTTGCTTACTATTATGCCTTCACAGGGTAAGCTGACGACGGCGGTATATAGGCGGAGAGGAACAAGAAGTGGTGAGGTTTAACGAGGGTTATCGGTTCTAGAACAGGCTCCTCTAGGTGGGTCTGAGACACCGCCAAGTCCTTTGGGTTTTAAGCTGGGCTCGTAGTACCCTGGCGGATGTATTTGTACTGGAACATCTAAGTTTATGGCTAAGCATAGTGGGGTATCTAATCCCAGTTTGTTTCTTAGCTTTCGTGGGGTCAGGTAAATTTTTGTTTAAAGCTACTTTAGTATTTGGATTTCGTATCTTCGGAGTGCGTATGACGGCTTAGAAGGTCTTTAGCTTTATTTTTTATACCCTTAACCACCCTTTACGCCGTGTCTATCAACTGGGGTCTTTCGTATAACCGCGGTGGCTGGCACGAATTTTACCGACCCTTTTAGCGCTAACTAAGTCAAGTTTACACTTATAGCTTAATGTTTATTACTGCTGAGATCCCTTGGGGGTGTGGCGTAGCAAGGCGTCTTGGGCCTTATTAAAAAGTGCCTGATGCCTGCTCCTCGTCCCCGGTTGGGGGATTGAGGGCATTCTCACGGGGGTGCGGATACTTGCATGTATAAATTGGGCTAAAGCTGATAGTAAAGTCAGGACCAAACCTTTGTGCCTGTGGAACTTTCTAGGGTTCATCTTAACATCTTCAGTGTTATGCTTTTATTTAAGCTACACTAGC